AATTAGAATTTAAAAGGGTTTAACTTTTTTGGAAAGCTTTGAAGGCTTTAAGTTTGGATAACTTAAAATTCTAAATTAGGATAAAATAAACAGGCATAATTATTCCTACTAAATTAAAAGAGGATTTAAATACAATTGATGATGGAGATGAGGTTAAAGATTTATTTTTTATATTAAAGTTTAGAATAGGATTAAATATAATTATAGCTGAAATTATAATTCGTAGATAAAAGTACAAAGTAATTAAGGCAGATGTTAATAGGAAGAAAATAGGAATAAACAAGTTTGAGTTCACTATAATTTGAATTAAAATTCATTTTGGGATAAATCCTGTTAGAGGTGGTAACCCTCTTAAAGATAGGAAATTTAGTGAAATAATAAAAGTACTTAATATACTGTTTTGATCAGATTGAATTAAAGTGGACAAAGAATAGGCTTTTAGTTTATTAAAAATTATTGTGATTGAGGTTAATATCAAAGAATAAATAGTAAAATAAAATAGTCAGAAGATATCTCTTATTGAAATGGCAATTAATATTCATGATAAATGATTAATTGAGGAGAATGCAATAATTTTACGTAGAAGTGTTAGGTTTAACCCACCTAGTCTACCTACTATTGCTGATAATACTCTTGCTATAATAGTAATTTTAATTATAATAGGATTTCTTATTAAATAAGAAATGAGTACTATTGGAGCTAGTTTTTGAATTGTAGATAGGATTAATACTTGAGGTCATTTGAGTCCTTCTATGACTTGAGGAAATCATCAATGAAAAGGAGCTCCTCCAATTTTTAAAAGAAGGGCTAGAAAAATAGTTACACTTCTTATAAATGAGAGTGATAAGTATAAAAATCTTGAGGAAATAAGTATTACTGATCCTAGAGCTTGGATTAGAAAATATTTTAAAGAGGCTTCTGAATATAGCGGGTTTATTTTTAATGCAATTAAAGGGATGAAAGATATAAGATTTAGTTCTAGTCCTACTCATGCCCCGAATCAGGAAGATGATGATGCGGAGATAATAGATCCTGATATTAAAGTAAAAAGAAAAAATAAATAAGAAGGAGGAAATACAATTAAAAAGAGAAAGGTTTACGACTTTCATTTATGGGGTATGAGCCCATTAGCTTTGATTTAGCTTATCTTTTTAAATATAGGTAAAATGTTACATTATTAGCTCTATCAAAGCTATCCTTTTTATCAGGCACTATATTTTACGTGGTTAATTAATTTAACAAATTAATTTTTACTACAACTATTAAGAATATATTCTTATCTTATGTTTTCAAAACATACATTTTTTTTAAACTAAATAGTCATTTAAGTATTTTGTCCCATCAAATTAGTATAATTGGATTCAGAACATAAAATATGAAATAAGAGACGGTTAAGATTTGTCCTGTGAGAATATAAGGGTCTTCTACTGGTCGTGCTCCGATTCAGGTTAATAATAAAACTACTACTACGAATATTCAGAATAGGAATTGATTTAGTGGGTAAAAAGCTAGTCTCTGGAATTTTGAAACGTGTGTAAAAGGCAAAATTATAAGAATAGCCACTGATGCGGCTAGAGCTACTACTCCTCCTAGTTTATTAGGAATTGATCGTAAAATAGCGTAGGCAAATAAGAAATATCATTCTGGTTGAATATGAGGAGGTGTAACCAGAGGGTTGGCTGGAATAAAGTTATCTGGATCTCCTAGTATATAAGGTCTTAGTAAAGTTAGGAAAAGTAACGATGTTAATATCACGATAAATCCTACAATATCTTTAAAAGTAAAATAAGGGTGAAATGGAACCTTATCAGTTTGTCTGGAGATTCCTAAGGGATTATTAGCTCCTGTCTGATGTAAGAAAAGAATATGAATTATGGAAAATGCAGCTGCGATCAAAGGTAGAATAAAATGGAAGGAAAAAAATCGTGTTAACGTGGCGTTGTCTACTGAAAATCCCCCTCAAATTCATTGAACTAAATCTGTTCCGATAAATGGAATGGCTGAAAATAGATTTGTAATAACTGTAGCTCCTCAGAACGATATTTGTCCTCAAGGTAAAACATACCCTAGGAAGGCTGTAGCTATAATTATAAATAGAATTACTACTCCTACTATTCAGGCGTGTAGGTTTATGAATGAACTAAAATAAATTCCTCGTCCAATATGTAAATATAAACAGATAAAAAAGAAAGAGGCTCCGTTTGCGTGTAGTGTTCGAAGTAGTCATCCATAATTAACGTCTCGGCAAATGTGTGCTACTCTTGAAAAAGCAAGATCTACATGGGCTGAATAGTGTATAGCTAGAAATAATCCAGTTGCAATTTGTGTAATAAGACATAATCCTAATAGTGATCCAAAGTTCCAGAAAGTAGAGATGTTACTTGGTAAGGGTATATCTACTAGTGCTCCATTAGCAATTTTAAATAATGGGTGGGATTTTCGTAGGGGTGTTGTCATTAATAGAAAAGTCGTAAAGGACCTTTGAATAAGTTAACGATTTTTACTACTACAATTAATATTAATAAAAGGTATGATACAATAAATAATGTGAATATTATGGAAGGTGAATTGTAAATTCAGTTAATTATTAAAGGAGTGGAATAGGAGAAATCTAAGGATGAGGTGGGTAGAGCTAGTGGAATTTGAGATAAAACAAAAGGGTCAATAAGTGATATTAAGGTTATTATTATTATTACTAAAATTGTTGATAATAGAAATCTTGAAGTTGAAAAAGAGAAGGATTCGTTTGAGGCTAAAGATGATACATAAATGAAAAGAACTAATATACCTCCTAAAAACACTAAAAATAAAATGTATGAAAATCAAAATGAAAAGTTATATAATCCTACTCTTAATGAAATTAGTACAGTTTGAATTAAAAGGGTTAATCCTATTGCTAGTGGGTGGGAAAGTTGTGTAAATAAAAATGATAAAATTAGTAGAAATGGGGCAGCGAATATGAAAATATTAAAGATGTAAGGCATCTTTGGCCGTTTATTATGTGTTTGTGCCTATAGTTTTATTTTTAACTATAAATTAATGATAAATTTTAGATTATTAATAGTTTTTTTTTCAGTAATTATGATTTTCTGTGGCTTGTGAAGATTTATTTCATATAATAAGCATTTATTAAATTCTTTGTTAAGATTGGAATTTATAATATTAGGGACTTTTTGGTTAATAAGGATGGAGGTTTCTTCAGTAGGGGCAGAAATTTACGTTTCTTTATTTTTTTTAACATTGGTGGTGTGTGAAGGTGCTTTAGGTTTGTCTTTATTGGTTATAATTGTTCGAAGACATGGTAATGATTTTTTTAAAAGGTTTAATTTTTTAGAGTGTTAAAGTTTATTTTACCTGTTTTGTTATTGATAAAATTTAAAAATGATTGAAAAATAGTTCAGGTAATATTAGGTCTATGTAGGTTTTTGGTAGGTATAAATTGCTTTCATAATATATTTATATATAGGTTAGGATTTAATTTGGGAATAGATTACATTAGATATATTATGGTGTATTTAAGGGTTTGAATTATATTTCTTATTATTATCTCAAGTGAGGGGGTTAAAGTTGGTAATAAGTTTCCTGGTATGTTTGTTTTAATAAATCTTATCTTGTTATTAAGTCTTTTGTTGACTTTTTCTTCTTTAAATTATTTGTTGTTTTATATTATGTTTGAAATGTCTTTAATTCCTACTTTAATTTTAATTTTGGGCTGAGGCTATCAGCCTGAGCGTATTCAGGCTGGTATTTATATATTATTTTATACGTTAGCTTTATCTTTGCCTTTATTGGTATCTTTATTATATTTTTATAGAAAAAGTTATAGTTTGTCTATAGTAATATTAAGGATAGTTGATGTTAATTTGAGTTGAGTTAATATTCTTTGATATTTTAGTAGGGTTTTGGCTTTTTTAGTTAAATTACCTATATATATATTTCATTTATGGCTTCCTAAGGCTCATGTAGAGGCTCCTGTGGCTGGTTCAATGATTTTAGCTGGAGTTTTACTAAAATTAGGTGGGTATGGATTAATTCGTGTTTTGTGTTTGTTTCAAAAAATTAATCTGAGATTTGCTTGATTGTGGGTTAGGATTAGATTAGTTGGAGGGGTAGTTGTAAGAATATTATGTTTACGTCAAGTGGATATGAAGGCTTTAATTGCTTATTCTTCTGTTGTTCATATAAGTATGGTATTATGTGGTTTAATGATTTTCAGTTGGTGAGGTCTTATAGGAGCTGTTGTAGTTATAGTTGGTCATGGTTTATGCTCTTCCGGCTTGTTTTGTTTAGCTAATATGGTTTATGAGCGGGTAGGTAGTCGTAGTCTTTTGGTTAGTAAAGGTTTATTAAATTTTATACCTAGAATAGGTTTATGATGATTCTTATTTAGGGTAGGAAATATGGCTGCCCCTCCAACTTTAAATCTATTTGGTGAAATTAGTTTGATTATTAGAATTATAAGGTGGAGAATAATAACTTTATTTGGTTTAATATTTCTTTCTTTTTTTAGGGCTTCTTATACTCTGTATATATATAGTTTAAGTCAGCATGGGGTTTTTCTTAATTCTTTATATTCATGTAGATCAGGTAAGGTCCGAGAATATTTAGTTTTGTTTTTGCATTGGTTACCTTTAAATTTTTTGATTTTAAATTTAAATTTAGTTAGGGGTATTATATAATGTTTATATATTTACTTATATAATTTATATAGAATATTGCATTGAAGATGCAAGAGAGGTATATTTACCTATAAGTATATAAATGTTTTAGAAAAATTTCTTCAGCTTTGTAACGAAAATACAATATGTTAATATTTACACTATAAAACAGATTTAATATAAGAAGTATCTTAATTTAGATGATTTTTGTATGACAAACAAAGGTTATAATTTGGTTAACTAACTTCTTACTCGAAGTAGATGTAATCCTACTATACTAGATTTAAAAGATCTATACTTACTATTCGGTCATCGAGTAAGTTAACTAATAAAGTGGCTGAGAATTAAAAGCGGTAGATTGTAAATCTATACACGAATTTAAAAATTCCTTTATTATATTTATTGGCTCTATAGTATAAAAATAATGTTAAATTGCAAGTTTAAAGATGTGTTAAATTCACTAGAGCTTGATAAAAATGTATTATATGTTGATGTAAAGAGCATAAAAAGTTTTGATCTTTTAAGAAGCAGTGCGATTCTGTTACATGTAGATTATTTTTATGTTGTTGATTAATGTATAATGTAACTTTATAAAAGTTTATTAACGTTATAAATAAAGAGAAAATTTATAATTATTTATCTTAATATATAATAGTTTAGGTTTCTGTAAATTTTAAAGTGGACCCAAGCGGAGAAAAAAATAAAAATGAAAAAATAAAAAGGAGATAAAAATAAAATAAGAGAAGGAAAGAAAAGTTAAGGTGAAGAGAAGATATATATATATATACTATCTTTTTTTATAAAAGTTTATTAACGTTATAAATAAAGAGAAAATTTATAATTATCTATCTTAATATATAATAGTTTAGGCCCCTTATAGGTTAGAATAACTTCAATGGTCCGCTTGTTTCCATTAAGGAAGGACAAGCAGGGAACATTGAAGTTACTAACCCCGTTTACCAACCATTTATTCATTTAATTTAAATAAAATATTAAATCTTTATCTATAATTTTTCTTATCAACAAAACAAAGAGATTTATATTATTTTTGAAGAAAATATACAACAATTTAATCTAACCGTATTATTTAACGTTAATTATTAATAGGCCATAAAATTTCATGTAGATACTTGCGTTAGTTTTCTTCTGGCTGTAAAAGTCTGGAGTGATAAATATACACTAGTATTAGTCGCACTATATTCTTTAACTCTATTATTTAATTATTATATAAATCTAAAAAGTATATATACCTTATATACATGACTAGAACTTAAGAGATTATCAGAGGTTTAAGAGGGAGAGAGGGCTAATACTATTTTTGAAGAAAATATACAACAATTTAATCTAACCGTATTATTTAACGTTAATTATTAATAGGCCATAAAATTTCATGTAGATACTTGCGTTAGTTTTCTTCTGGCTTCTTTTATAATAAACATTTACTCATTTAATACATTTAATCAAAGTAAAGCTAAATAGTGAGCATTTCATTTACGTCGAAAAGAATTATCGTGCAATTCGATTTACTTTGAAGTTAACATACTATTTTTTAATGGTTAGTAAAATATTTTTTAATCATATTCCTGTTTATACTTGTTAATTAATGGTTTGAAAAATTTACATTCATAAGGTTAGTATATTGTCTTTAGGGCTGGGTTCTTTAGTTTGTGGTTTAACCTCTTTTATAAAAATTTCTAGTGGGGTTACAAATGTTATCGAATGAGAAATGATGAGATTAAATTCTTCTTCTGTTGTTTTTGTTTTAATTTTTGACTGGATTTCTCTATTATTTCTGTGTTTTGTTTTAGCTATTTCTAGTAGAGTAATATTTTATAGGGGTAGTTATATGTCAAATGATAATTATTTATTTCGCTTTATATATCTAGTATTACTATTTGTATTTTCTATGTCTATGATAGTGTTAAGACCAAATTTGATTAGTATTTTGCTGGGGTGAGATGGGCTAGGTCTTGTATCTTATGCTTTGGTAATCTTTTATCAGAATGAGAAATCCGCTAATGCTGGAATGCTTACAATTTTGTCTAATCGAGTAGGGGATATTGCTATTTTGCTAAGCATCGGTCTTATAGCTGGATTAGGGAGTTGAAATTTTATTTATTATTCCTATTATATTAGAGATGAAAATTGAATTTTATTAAAAGGGCTAATTATATTAAGAGCTATAACTAAAAGGGCTCAGATTCCTTTTTCTGCATGATTGCCTGCAGCTATGGCTGCCCCTACTCCTGTATCCGCTTTAGTACATTCTTCTACTCTAGTAACGGCTGGGGTATATTTAATAATTCGTTTTAGCAGTGCTTTAGAGGGATCTTCTATTCAAACTTTTTTATTAATTATTTCTTGTTTGACTATATTTATGGCTGGGTTGGGAGCTAATTTTGAATATGATCTTAAGAAGATCATTGCTTTATCCACTTTAAGTCAACTTGGGGTGATACTTAGTATTTTGTCTTTAGGTTATCCTGATTTGTCTTTTTTCCATTTACTCAGTCATGCTTTGTTTAAGGCTCTTTTATTTATATGTGCTGGAGTTATTATTCATAGTGTGGGCAATTATCAAGATATTCGCTGTATAGGAGGATTGGTTAAGTTTATACCTTTAACTGTATCTTTTATGAGAGTTGCTAATTTAGCTCTTTGTGGGTTTCCTTTTTTAGCAGGATTTTATTCTAAAGATATAATTCTTGAAGTAGCTTTTATAAGTTGAATTAATTTAGTATCTTTGTTTTTATATATTTTTGCAACTGGTTTAACTGTTAGTTATACACTGCGACTAATTTACTATAGTCTTAGTGGGTCATTTAATTTGGGTTCTCTTAGTAATGTTGGTGATGAAGATCAGATTATAAGTAATTCTATAATTGTTTTAGGATTCTCAGCAGTAATTATGGGGTCTGTTTTATCTTGGGTTATTTTTCCTGAGCCTTATATAATTTGTTTAAATTTATTTATAAAAAATGTAGTTTTAATGGTTACTTTTATTGGAGGTACTGTAGGATATTTGTTCAATTTATTAACTGTAAGATATGGTCTTAAAGCTTTGTTTAATTATAATTCTGTGGTTATAAGAGGTTCTATGTGATTTATACCTTTCTTAAGTACTAAAAAAGTTAGTGAATTTAGATTAAAAGGTGGTATATTTTTTGATAAGTTAGGGGACAAAGGATGATTTGAATACTTTGGAGGTCAAGGCTTATATTATTTATTCAGCAAATTATTTTTTATTTTGAATTCATTGCAAATAAATAGAATTAAAGTTTTTATAAAAATTTTTATAGTAGGAGTAGTAATTATTTTGTTTACTGTACTTTAATTTTTAATACGAATACTTTTTAAATAATAGTGTTTTTATCAACTTAAATAGTTTATAAAAAATATAAGCTTGTGGCGCTTAAGATGTAATCTTATACTTTAAGTAAAATTCTTATTTTAGTGTAAGATTAAGTTTTAAGATATAACATTATTTTAGTTATTAGGTTTTTATTTAAATGTTTGATTTTGGCTTTAAATTTTACTTTATTATTAAAGTTGCATGAAAGTTTAAGCGAGCTGATTATTAGTTTAATTATAAATTAAATTATTTATTATAAGATAAGTAAATTGATTATTTTTTAAGATCTCAGCATAAAATATTGTAATTAATTACATGATAATGTGAAACAGTAGTAATATTTAATGGTTAAGTCTGATTAATATTTGTGCCAGCATTCGCGGTTATACTTTAAGACTAAGTAAAATTTTTAGGAATATAGTTAAGTGATTAATTTTGTTTTAGTAAATATAGATAATAAAAGGTAAAATTAGAATATTATTTTATATTAATTTGAATTTAAACTGAAGCTATAAAAGTTTAGAAATAAACTAGGATTAGATACCCTACTATTCTAAAATTTGAAATTGTTAAACTAAAATAGTAAGAGGATAGGTTCTTAAAACTTAAAAAATTTGGCGGCAATTTAATCTTTTCAGAGGAACCTGTTTTTTGATCGATAAACCACGAAAAATCTTGCTTGTTTTTGTCAATATTCAGTTTGTATACCGTCATTAAAAAATAATTCTTAAAGGAAAAATCGTTTAGCTTAATTGTTTACTAAAATTAGATCAAGGTGCAGCTTATAAACAAGTTAAAATGGGTTACAATAAATTACTTTACTGCGGAATATAAAATAAATATAATTATGAAGAAGGATTTGATTGTATTATTGGTTTAATAAGCTAATAAGATATAAGTTCTAAATTGTGCACATATCGCCCGTCGCTTCCATTTATACATGGAATAAGTCGTAACATAGTAGGTGTACCGGAAGGTGTACCTAGATCCAGAGTAGTAATTAATTTAAATAATTTTTATTATATTGATTAAAATAATAACAAGTGTTTGTTATACTACTATTTTTATTTCTAGTTAAATTGTTATAAAATTTTATTGTTAAGAAAAATAATTTAATTGTTAAATATTAGTTAGTAAATTTTCTTGAAAAGTGATTTGAACTATAGTTTATAAGTACTGTGAAGGAAAGTTTTAAAAATAAAAATAGTAGATTTTATTTTTGTACCTTGTGTATCAGGGAAGATTTATATAATTTAATAATTAATTAAATTTCTCGAAATAGGGTATAGCTAATTTTATAATAAGTTTTTGTAGAAAATAAATTTTTAATATAAAATTAAAGGTGAAACACTAATCGAGCTCTATAATATCTAGTTTTTTGAAAATGAATTTAATTTTATTTTAATAGTTATTAAATGTTAAAATGAAATGTAGGAGGGATAAGCTTCTTATAAATTAAAATTTTTAATAGTTAAAAATGAATAAAAGTAGTTAATTAGGCTTAAAAGTGGCTATATTAAAAAAGTATTTAAACTAAGCTAATGTAATGTTTAATTGTATTTAATATTTATTTATGGCTTTATTTTTTATCAAAAAATTGATTTAATTTATTTTGTTTAAGTTAAAATGATTTTATTAGTATGGAATTTGATGTTTTGAATTAATTTATTTAAATAATTAAAATAATTTAATAGTTTATTCATAATGGTAGTATAAAGGAACTCGGCAAATTTTATTTCTTTGCCTGTTTATCAAAAACATGTCTGTTTGTAGTTATAAAAAGTTTAACCTGCCCACTGATTTATAAAAAGTTAAATGGCCGCGGTATTTTGACCGTGCAAAGGTAGCATAATCGTTAGTTTTTTAATTGGAATCTTGTATGAATGGTTGGACAAAAGAAAATCTGTCTTTATATTATTTACATAATTTAACTTTTAAGTGAAAAGGCTTAAATATATTAAAGGGACGATAAGACCCTATAAAGCTTTATATTGAAATGTTACTTAGTTGAATTTAAAATTAATAAATAATTTGGTGACTTTAATTTATTTTATTGGGGCGATAAGAGTAAAATGATTAGTAACTGCTTGTAAATAAATACATTAATTTGTGATTACATTAACTAAATGATCCTAGTTTAAAGATTAAAAGTTTAAGTTACTTTAGGGATAACAGCGTTATTTTTTTTGAGAGTACTTATCGAAAAAAAAGTTTGCGACCTCGATGTTGAATTAAAATTTCTTTATAATTGTAGCAGTTATATTAGTAGGTCTGTTCGACCTTTAAAATTTTACATGATTTGAGTTCAAACCGGCGTGAGCCAGGTTGGTTTCTATCTTTTAATTATAATTATAATTACTTTAGTACGAAAGGATTTAGTAATTGAAATTGTTTTGATTTAAAGTTGTTTACTATTTTGGCAGATAATATGTGTTGGATTTAGGATCCATTTAAATAGAGGATTTCTATAAATAGTTAAATTCTTGGGTTTAGCAATCTAATTGTTTTGTGACTTTAATAATTGTAGAGGTAGTAAATTTTTTAGTTATTTTAGTGTGTGTTTTAATTGGAGTTGCGTTTGTAACTTTACTTGAGCGTAAGATTTTAGGTTATATTCAAATTCGTAAAGGTCCTAATAAAGTAGGATACTTAGGAATTCTACAGCCTTTTTCTGATGCAGTTAAGCTTTTTACTAAAGAACAAATTGTACCAACTATATCAAATTTTTTGGTTTATTATATGTGTCCTGTTTTCAGTTTATTTATTTCTTTAGTGGTGTGGTGTGTGTTACCTTATGAAACGGGGTTGATAAGTTTTAATTTTAGTATTCTTTTCTTTTTATGCTGTTTAAGCATTGGTGTTTATTCTACAATGGTGGCGGGTTGATCATCTAATTGTAAATATTCTTTGTTAGGATCTTTACGGGCAGTAGCGCAGACGATTTCTTACGAAGTTAGGTTGGCTTTAATTTTACTCTCCTTTGTTATATTAGTAGGGGGATTTAGTTTGGAATTATTTAATGTTTATCAAAGTTACTTTTGATTTATTGTAATTGGGTTTCCTTTGGGGTTAGTATGATTTAGATCTTGTTTGGCTGAAACTAATCGCACTCCTTTTGATTTTGCTGAAGGCGAATCCGAGTTGGTTTCTGGATTTAATACTGAGTATGGAGCAGGTGGATTTGCTTTAATTTTTATAGCGGAATATTCTAGGATTTTATTTATAAGAGTATTGTTTGTTATTCTTTTCTTAGGTAGAAGGCCTTTTAGTATTTTATTTTACTTTAAAACTTCTCTGGTGGCTTTTGGTTTTGTGTGGGTTCGTGGAACTTTACCTCGGTTGCGTTATGATAAGTTAATATATTTAGCTTGAAAAAGTTATCTTCCTGTTTCAATTAATTATTTAATTTTTTTTATTAGGTTTAAGATGTTTTGTTTTTGTATTTTATAATAATTTAATTTCAGAAAATAGTTTATGAAAATATTAGTTTTGGGAATTAAAGATAAAGATATATTCTTTTTTTCTGAAGTTTTTAGAAAAAGATTCATTTTTGGTTTACAAGACCAATGTTTTTTAATTTAAACTATAAAAACTTGTAATTATTATGTAATATGGAGGGACATAAACGGAATTTAACCGCTTAGGAAAAAGTTAGAAGCTTTCATCCTTTGACTTAATGTTCCTTCTTGATAGGAGTATTTGCCTCATTTATATCATTAACAGTGATACACCTCTTTTTTGGTTTCTATCAAAATTAGAAGACTAAGGGTCTAAGGTTTAGGTCGAAACTAAATGCGATAATTCGCTTTCTAATTATATTATTAAAACCAGTTAATTTAACTCTTTATGAATGCAACTCATACGTCATAAATATTGACTATGGTTTTAAGTTCTATGACCATTCCAATGCTCTTTGTGATCATTCGTAATATAATCCTACTAATAAAATTATTAAAAAGATTATAGCTGTTGTAATTCAGGAGAAAAGGTTTGCTATATTAATCGTGGTGGCGATTGGTAATAATAGTGTAATTTCTACATCAAAAATTAAAAAGATTACGGCAATTAAAAAGAATCGTAAAGAAAAGGGAATTCGGGCTGATCCTTTAGGGTCAAATCCACATTCGTAAGGAGAATTTTTTTCTCGGTCTATTAACGTTTTTTTTGATAGGACGGTTGCTAGGATCATTACTAGATAAGAGATCAATAAAGTGATGGTAGCTATAATTAAGGTTGTAAAGATTATTTTTTCTAAAAGTTAGACTTTCTGATTGGAAGTCAGATATACTTAATTATATTAAAAAAATTAACCTCCTCATCAGTAAATAAATACATATAAGAATAATCAAACTACATCTACGAAATGTCAATATCAGGCTGCAGCTTCAAATCCTAAATGATGGTGGGAAGAAAAGTGACATTTGTATAATCGTAGGAAACATACAAATAAAAAGGAGGTGCCAATGATAACGTGTAATCCATGAAATCCAGTGGCCACAAAGAATGTTGAACCGAATACAGAATCTGCAATTGTAAATGAAGCTTCTAGATATTCAAATGCCTGGAGTGCGGTAAAGTAAAATCCTAGGATGATCGTTAATCTTAATCTTTGAATAGCTTGAGAGTAATTAGCTTCTAAAATTGCGTGGTGGGCTCAGGTTACAGTAGCACCAGAAGATAGTAGAATTGTAGTGTTTAATAAGGGGATTTGGAATGGATTAAATGGTTGAATTCCTAAGGGGGGCCAGTATATACCGATTTCTACGGTAGGTGACAATCTTCTGTGGAAAAAAGCTCAGAAGAATGAGAAAAAGAATAACACTTCTGATAAAATAAATAAAATTATTCCTCATCGTAGTCCTTTTATTACTACAGACGTATGAGATCCTTGATATGTCCCTTCTCGGGTAACGTCTCGTCATCATTGAATTATTGTTAATAAAGTAGCTACAAGTCTTAGTACTAGTAAATTTATATTATGTTGATGGAACCATTTTACTAAGCCGGTGGTTAATATTATAGCTCTGATTGAACCTGTTAGGGGTCAAGGTCTAATGTCTACTAAGTGATATGGGTGGAAACCGTGAGATGATGTCATTAGTTGATTTCTCTTGTGTATAAAGTTCTTAAAACTGCGAATACATAAGATTGGATAATAGCTACTGCTGATTCTAAAACAAGAAGTAAGATTTGTCTTATTAAAAGGATTAAAAGAATGGAAGAAGACAGAGAAGGTCCTGTATTTCCTAATAAGGTTAATAATAAATGCCCTGCAATTATGTTGGCTGCTAGTCGAATGGCTAGTGTTCCAGGCCGAATAATGTTACTGATGGTTTCAATCAATACTATAAAAGGTATTAAAGCAAATGGAGTACCTTGAGGGACTAAATGAGCGAATATATGTTGTGTGTGATTTAATCATCCGAAAATTATAAGAGTAATTCATAAGGGTAGAGATAATGATAAAGTCATTACTATGTGACTTGATCTAGTGAATACATAAGGTAGTAATCCTAAAAAGTTGTTAAATACAATTAGTCTAAATAAAGCAATAAAAAGCACTGAGGTTCCTAGATGAGAAGGTTGTAATAAGACTTTAAATTCTTTGTGAAGAGTATAAATTATTTTTCTTCACAATAAAGATCAGCGGGACGGGGAGGCTCAATATAAGTAAGGGATAAATAATAGTCCTAGAAAGGTTGAGATTCAATTTAAGGATAGTCTGAAAATTCTTGATGATGGTTCAAAAATTGAAAATAAGTTAGTTATAATTTTCAGGTTTTGTTTGTTAATTTGTGGTTTTTTTGGTTGTAAAATTTTACTTTGTTAAACGGGATTAGAAAATATGTAGTTATAAAGAAAAGTATAAGGCTAAAAATAAATAAAAAAAATATGACTAGTCAATAAATTGGAGCTATCTGTGGCATAAGATAATATATATATATATATATATACTATTTTCACTTGTGTATTAGTTTAAATCTAATTTTTGTTAAGTGAGTTTTCGGATGATAAAGAGACTCAATTTAGGAAGGAGTTAATTGAAATTCTTTCAATGACGATAGGTATAAATCTATGGTTGGCACCACAGATTTCTGAGCATTGTCCATAGAATAGTCCTGGTCGATTAATTAAGAACCTTGATTGATTTAGTCGGCCTGGAATAGCATCTGCTTTTACCCCTAGCGATGGAACTGTTCAGGAATGAATCACATCTGCAGCTGTAATTAATACTCGAATTTGAGTATTTATAGGTAGAACTGTCCGGTTGTCAACATCTAATAGCCGGAATCCTGAGTCTTGTAGTTCATTGGATGGAATTATATAGGAGTCAAACTCTACTTGTAAGAAGTCTGAATATTCATATCTTCAGTATCATTGGTGTCCAATAGTTTTTAGAGTTATGGAAGGATTATTCACTTCATCTAGTAAGTATAGTAGGCGAAGAGAAGGCAAAGCAATAAAAATTAGAATAAAGGCTGGGATTGATGTTCAAATCACTTCAATGGGTTGATTTTCTAGTATATATCGGTTAATAAATGTATTGAAGAATAATGTTGATATTATATATCCTACGAAGGTTACAATTAATACAATTACTAAGATAATATGGTCGTGGAAAAAGATTAATTGTTCTATTAACGGTGAGGCACTGTCTTGGAAATTTAAATATGCTCATGTTGCCATAAGTGTGGTTCTAAAAGAAGAAAAATTCTTCCTGGTAGGAGCTTAAATCCTATACATCTGTCTGTCATTTTAGAAGTTAGTAATTAGTGGGATTTCCACATATGAGTGATCTGCTGGGGGGTAATTGTGTTTTCACTCAATAGAAGAAGGAAGGAAAGGAGTAAAGATTACAGGTCGATTAGAGGCCAGAGCTTCTCATACAATTATTAGGAATCCTAGGGCAGCTACAAATGAAATTATAGATCCTAAGGATGATACAATATTTCATGTGGCGTAAGCATCTGGATAGTCTGAATATCGTCGAGGTATACCATTTAGTCCTAGGAAATGTTGTGGGAAAAAGGTTATATTTACTCCAATAAATGTTACTATAAAGTGGATTTTTAATCATTTAGGATTTATAGATAATCCTGTTATTAAAGAAAATCAGTGAGCGATTCCAGCGAAAATTCCGAATACAGCTCCTATAGAAAGTACGTAGTGAAAGTGGGCCACTACATAATAAGTGTCGTGTAGGATAATATCAATTGATGAGTTGGCTAGAACAACTCCAGTAAGACCACCAATAGTAAAAAGAAAAATGAATCCTAATGCTCATAATAATGAGGGAGAATAATTTATTTGAGTTCCATGTAATGTTCTTAGTCATCTAAAAATCTTAATTCCTGTAGGGATGGCAATAATTATTGTAGCTGAAGTAAAGTAAGCTCGTGTATCTACATCTATACCTACTGTAAATATGTGATGAGCTCATACTACAAATCCTAAAATACCAATTGCTAATATAGCATAAATTATACCTAAAGTACCAAAGGATTCTTTTTTTCCTGATTCTTGTCTTACAATATGAGAGATTATACCAAAGGCCGGTAAAATTAGAATATAAACCTCAGGGTGACCGAAGAATCAGAATAAGTGTTGGTATAACACTGGATCTCCACCTCCAGCGGGATCAAAAAAAGAGGTATTTAAGTTTCGGTCTGTAAGAAGTATTGTGATGGCTCCTGCCAGTACTGGTAGGGATAATAGTAGTAAGATTGCTGTAATAAATACAGCTCATACGAAAAGAGGTATTTGATCTAGTGTTATACCATATGAGCGTATATTGATCACTGTTGTTATGAAGTTTACAGCTCCTAAAATTGATGAAACCCCAGCCAAATGAAGAGAGAAAATTCCTAGATCTACGGAGGCCCCTGCATGGGCAATTGCTCCTGCTAGTGGTGGGTAAACAGTTCATCCTGTCCCTACTCCTCTTTCCACTATTCTTCTTGTTAATAAAAGTGAGAGTGAAGGAGGTAAAAGTCAAAATCTTATGTTGTTTATTCGAGGAAAGGCTATGTCTGGTGCTCCTAGTATTAGTGGTACTAGTCAATTTCCGAATCCTCCAATTATAATAGGTATAACTATAAAGAAAATTATTACAAATGCGTGTGCTGTAACAATCACGTTGTAAATTTGGTCATTGCCAATTAATCTTCCTGGTTGTCTTAATTCTGCTCGAATAATTAGTCTGAGAGAAGTTCCTACTATACCTGCTCAAGCCCCGAAGATGAAATATAAAGTACCAATATCTTTATGGTTTGTAGAAAAAAGTCATCGTTGCAT